ATATATGATAGAGATATATCTATCATCTATGAAAAAAAATATAGATAGATATGTTATGATATGGATCTGAATTGTGTTATGTGACATCAATTCGTTATGTATGGATGAGATTCCAAGGTCCTGATTGCGTGCATCCAGTAGGAATTGAACCTACGACTTCGCCAATTATGAGTTGGGCGCTTTCACCACTCAGCCATGGATGCTTAACAGGGACCCTTGTCCACGGTGCCAATCCAATATAAAAAATAAGTCAAATGAAAATAACATAAAATCATTTAAATTAAAATAACATAAAAGAGGTCAAATGAAAATAACATAAAATCATTTAAATTAAAATAACATAAAATAAGTCAAATGAAAATAACATAAAATCATTTAAATTAAAATAACATAAAATAAGTCAAATGAAAATAACATAAAATCATTTAAATTAAAATAACATAAAAGAAGAATCAAAATCAAAATCAAAATGAGATGAAATCTCGGGGGTGAACCTAATGCAAAAAAGACAAATCAAGGTGCAAAAAAGACAAATCAAGTTCTGTATTTTCGAATTGAGAGAGATAATGAGAGAGATAAAGAATTCTCACTATTTCTTAGATTCGTGGACCCAATTCAATTCAGTGGGATCCTTTATTCACATTTTTTTCCACCAAGAACGTTTTCTAAAACTCTTTGACCCACGAATTTTTAGTATTCTACTTTCACGCAATTTCCAGGGTTCAACAAGCAATCGATCTTTCACGATCAGGGGAGTAATACTCTTTGTAGTAGCGGTACTTATATATCGTATTAACAATCGAAATATGGTCGAAAGAAAAAACCTATATTTGACAGGGTTTCTTCCTATACCTATGAATTCCACTGGACCCAGAAATGATCGATTGGAAGAAGCTGTTGGGTCTTCCAATATCAATAGGTTGATTGTTTCGCTCCTGTATCTTCCAAAAGGAAAAAAGATCTCTGAGAGTTCTTTCCTGAATCGGAAAGAGAGTACTGGGGTTCTCTCAATAACAAAGAGGAATTCTAGTTGTAAGATATCTAATGAAACCGTCGCCGAAATTGAGATCTTATTCAAAGAGAAAGATAGCAAATCTCTGGAGTTTCTTTTTGTATATTATATGGATGATGATTCGACCCACAAGGACCATGATTGGAAATTGGCTGATCCTATTTTATTGGAAAGATTAGCGAAAGACTGGATTTCTTATCTTATGTCTGCTTTTCGTGAAAAAAGACCAATTGAAGCGGGGGTTTTCTTCAAACAACATGAGCATGTTTCCCATCTCTTCTCGAGAAACAAGGGGGCTATCTCGTTGCAAAATTGTACTCAATTTCATATGTGGAAATTCCGCCAAGATCTCTTCCTTTTATTCCCTAGTTGGGGGAATAATCCGCCCGAATCGTATTTTTGGTTAGGCAATGTGTGGTTGGGAAAGAAGGATCGGTTTTTTAGCAAGGTACGGAATGTATGGTCAAATATTCAATATGATTCCACAAGGTCTAGTTTCGTTCAAGTAACGGATTCTAGCCAACTGAAAGGATCCTCTGATCAATCCAGAGATCATTTGGATTCCAATCATTTGGATTCCATTAGTAATGAGGATTCGGAATATCGCACATTGATCAATCAAAGAGAGATTCAACAACTAGAAGAAAGATCGATTCCCTGGGATCCTTCCTTTCTTCAAACGGAACGAAAAGAGATAGAATCAGACCGATTCCCGAAAAACCTTTCTGGATATTCCTCAATGTCCCAGCTATTCACGGAACGCGAGAAACCGATGATTAATCATCTGTTTCCGGAAGAAATGGAAGAATTTCTTGGGAATGCTACAAGATCCGTTCGTTCTTTTTTCTCTGATAGATGGTCAGAACTTCATCTGGGTTCGAATCCTACTGAGAGGTCCACTAGAGAGCAGAAATTGTTGAAGAAACATCTTTCTTTTGTCCGGCGATCAGAAAATAAAGAAATGATTCATTTATTCAAAATCATTACGTATTTACAAAATACTGTCTCAATTCATTCTATTTCATTAGATCCGGGATGTGATATGGTTCCGAAGGATGACCCGGATCTGGACAGTTCCAATAAGATTTCATTCTTTAACAAAAATCCATTTTTTGATTTCTTTCACCGATTCCATGAACGGAACAGGGGAGGATACGCGTTACACCACGATTTTGAATCAGAAGAGAGATTGCAAGAAATGGCAGATCTATTTACTCTATCAATAACCGAGCCGGATCTGGTGTATCATAAGGGATTTTCTTTTTCTATTGATTCGTACGGATTGGATCAAAAAAAATTCTTGAATGAGGTATTCAACACCGGGGCTGAATCGAAAAAGAAATCTTTATTGGTTCTGTCTCCTGTTCTTTTTCGTTATGAGGAGAATGAATATTTTTTTCGAAGGATCAGACAAAAACGGGTCTGGATCTCCTGCGGGAATGGTTTGGGAGATCTAAAGCAAAAAATGGTGGTATTTGCTAGCAATAACATAATGGAAGCAGTCAATCAATATAGATTGATCCGAAATCTGATTCAAATCCAATATAATAGGTACATAAGAAGTGTATTGAATCGATTCTTTTTAATGAATAGATCCGATCGCAACTTCGAATATGGAATTCAAAGGGATCAAAAAGGAAAGGATACTCTCAGTCATAGAACTCTAATGAAATATATGATCAAACAAGATTATGCATATATATACAAATGGTCCAATGGGAGCAAGAATTGCCAGGAACATTTGGAACATTTCCTTTCTGAGCAGAAAAGCTGTTTTCAAGTGCATTTTCAAGTGCAAAAGAGCCGTTTTCAAGTAATGTTTGATCAATTACGTATTTATACACGTATTCGTATTAATCAATTTTTGATGAATTATTCTGAGGTTTGCAAGAAATTCGAAAAAGATGTGTATAAGTTGCTTACTTTCTTTTTGCCCAAGTGGTCCAGGTCACTTCGTTTCTTTTTCCTTTTCCCCCAGTCACTTCGTTTTTTGGGCAAGTCACTTCGTTTTTTGGCCAAGTTGCTTTTCTTTTTGTCTAATTCACTTTCTTTTCCTTTTTCCTGTGTAAGTTTTGGGAATACCCCCATTCATAGGTCCGAAATCAACATCTATGAATTGAAAGGTCCGAATGATAAACTCTGCAATCAGTTGTTAGAATCGATAGGTTTTCAAATTGTTCATTTGAAAAAATTGAACCCCTTCTTACTGGCTGATGATGGTACTTCGAAATTCTTGATCAATGGAGGAACAATATCACCATTTTTGTTCAATAAGATACCAAAGCGGATGATTGACTCATTCCATACTAGAACTAATCGCAGGAAATCCTTTGATAACAAAGATTCCTATTTCTCAATGATATTCTACGATCAAGACAATTGGCTGAATCCCGGGAAACCATTTCACAGAAGTTCATTGATATCCTCTTTTTATAAAGCAAATCGACTTCGATTCTTGAATAATCCGCATCACTTCTGCTTCTATTGTAACAAAAGATTCCCTTTTTCTGTGGAAAAGGCTCGTAATAATAATTCATATTTTCTATATGGGCAATTTCTCAATATCTTGTTCCTTCGCAAGAAAAGATTTTCTTTGTGCGTTGGTAAAAAAAAACATGTTTTTGGGGGGAGAACTACTATTTCACCAATCGAGTCACAAGTATCTAACATATTCATACCTAACGATTTTCCACAAAGTGGTGACGAAAGGTATAACTTGGACAAATCTTTTCATTTTCTAAGTCGACCCGATCCATTCGTTCGTAGAGCTATTTATTCGATCGTAGACACTTCTGGAAACCCTCTAACAGAGGGACAAATTGTCAATTTTGAAAGAACTTATTGTCAACCTCTTTCAGATATGAATCTATCTGATTCAGAAGGAAAGAACCTTCATGAGTGTCCCAATTTCAATTCAAATATAGGTTTGATTCACATTCCATGTTCTGAGAAAGATTTCCCATCCGAAAAAAGGAAAAAACAGAGTCTTTGTCTAAAGAAATGCGTTGGGGTTCAGAAAGGGCGGATGTATACAACCTTTCAACGAGATAGTGCTTTTTCAATTCTCTCAAAAAAATGGAATCTATTCCAAACATATATGCCAAGCTTCTTTACTTCGACAGGGTACAAATATCTAAATTCGATATTTTTAGATACTTTTTCAGACCTATTGTCAATACTAAGTAGCAGTGTATCCATTTTTCATGATA